TGATTAAAAGAAAAGGGAATTCCTACGACTCCAACAAACAAAGTAAATAGCACTAATATAACCATGGAAAATAGCATAGTATTGTCCGATTCATGAGGATAAGAGAAAGTCTTTTTAGTACCAAAATGAGTAATAGTAATAAAGGGGTGCATCCTGTTTTTTCCATTACCACCAATTTGATATGTCTTATTCCAAAAAAAAGAAGCCCTTTCATTATTATTCATTGTTAATGTTAATAAACTTAATAAACGAAAATTGTTTTGAATCGTTTTTGGTACTTCTTTTCCCCATAGAGATATTGAATGGTAGGAACTACTTTTTTGACCACTGTAATTTTGAAAATGAACATTGAAATGTCCCTCAAAAGTAAGTAAATAGATCCGAAACATATAAAATGCGGTTAATCCCGCTGTAGAACAAGCTATTATTGCGAAAATAGGCGAATACAACCAACTATCATTAAGAATTTCATCTTTGGACCAAAAACAAGCAAGTGGAGGAATACCACAAAGAGAAAGTGTACCTACTAAAAAAGCAGTTTTTGTAATTGGTACATGCTTTTGTAAACCTCCCATAAGAACCATATTCTGACTTTTATCTGGAGAATATCCAACAATAGCTTCCATTGAATGAATAATTGATCCGGATCCTAAAAACAACAATGCTTTCGAATAAGCATGAGTAATCAAATGAAATAAAGCGACTCGATAAGACCCCATACCTAGAGCTAACATCATATAACCCAATTGAGACATTGTAGAATAAGCTAAACCCCTTTTAATATCTTTTTGAGCAAGAGCTAAAGTAGCCCCTAATAATACTGTTATTATACCTATTAAGGATATGAAATTCATTATGTAAGGTATGATTATAAAAAGAGGAAGAAGTCGAGCTACAAGAAAAATGCCCGCTGCTACCATAGTAGCGGCATGTATAAGAGCCGAAATAGGAGTAGGACCTTCCATGGCATCAGGTAACCATACATGAAGGGGGAATTGTGCCGATTTAGCAACTGCACCGGCAAATAAAAGAAAGGCACACAAAGTAAGAAATAAAAAAGGAACCTCATTATTAGAAATCAAGTTATTGAATATTTGGAACAAATCCCGAAATTCAAAAGTACCGGTTATCCAATAAAGACCTAAAATTCCTAATAATAAACCAAAATCGCCTACACGATTCGTTACAAAGGCTTTTTGACAAGCAGTCGCCGCACTAGGTCGTGTGAACCAAAAACCTATTAATAGATAAGAACACATTCCAACTAATTCCCAAAAAATATAAATTTGTATCAAATTCGAACTAGTAACTAATCCCAACATGGAAGTATTGAAAAAACTCATATAAGCAAAAAATCTCAAATATCCTTGATCATGAGACATATAATTGTCACTATAAAAAAGAACCAAAATTCCAACAGTAGTAATTAATATTAACATAATAGAAGTAAGTGGATCTATTAAGTGACCGAACTCTAAAGAAAAATCATTATTAATGGTCCAAGACCATACATATTGATAGATAAAACTTCTATTTATTTGCTGAATAGATAGATAGACCGAAAGTATCATAACTATGCTTAACAATAAAATACTAGGAAAAGCCCACATACGGCGAAGATTTTTTGTTGCCGCTGGAAAAAGTAGAAGTCCCATTCCTATTAACATAGGAACTGGAAGTGGAATGAAGGGGATAATCCATGAATATTGATATGTATATTCCATAAAAAAACCTTTTTATTTTTAATTAATTCTTTCTAATTCACCGGCTCTTATATCTTTTTATAGGTTCAATAAAAATCAAGATATGGAAAACTTAAATAGAATTTTCGATTCCTAATTATTCTGAATCTTTCTTCTTTACCCAATACTTCAAAGATTCAAATCAAGAAGTTAGAATTGGTCAAATGATATGAATATGATCAAGTTACTAGTTATATTTAAAATGAAATAACACACTAATTCATTTTCTTAATATTGAATATTAAGTATAAGTAAGATTTTTATGAAAATGCAGAAAAAAATTCAATTATTATTACGTATTACGATAATTTATATCCATAGAGCAAATAATTACACCAAAATAGATTAGTTATTACATTACTTTATATTGATATAAATAATAGGATGGTGCATACCAAAACTGGCCCAATAAAAAAAAAAAGAATTAGTTCTTTTTTTTATTATTAGTTCGTTTATTCATAATCATTAACTAATTCATGGTAGAACTGATTATCTTTCATTCGAATAAAAGACATTTATTTTTCTTTGTAGAAAACGCTAGCAGATCCCACACTTTTCTTTCAATACCCGGGAGAAGAAATAGACTTAAAAGAAAAGACAAAATTACTAAGATGACTTTTATAAAATCATATATCCTTTGATTAACTACTAGTTTAATTCGAATTTTAAAATAAAAAAAAAATGTGTACTCCTTCTTTTCTTTTGAGCTTGACCAACTAATAAAAAACTAAAGTAATTTGAGTAATTCGGAATTTTTTAGATAAGGATTGGTTTTTTAAACTTTTCGGTGTATTTTTTTACATGTATAAATATAGCACGACGAAAATAGACAGAGATATAAAAAAAAAATGGAATTGTTTGACCAATAGATGTCTTTCACATTCAACTAGAGAAATGAATAACTTTTTCAAATTTATCATGGCAGTTCCAAAAAAACGTACTTCTATATCAAAAAAACGTATTCGTAAAAACATTTGGAAAAAGAAGGTATATTGGGCAGCGTTGAAAGCTTTTTCCTTAGCGAAGTCTCTTTCTACCGGGAATTCAAAAAGTTTTTTTGTGCGACAATGAAATAGTCAAACACTAGATTAAATAATCTTAATCTGAAAATGGTACTTAAAAAAAAAAAAAAGAAAAAAGAGACAAGGTTTCACTTTTTTTTTGAATATGTTTTATCCGGTGGGGATTCTTATTTTCCTCATCGGTACACTTATCTGTCATATCATAATAAATAAGAAAATAAAAAAAAAATTCTTAAACAAGATGTTCAGTTCAGGCCAATATCGAATTAGTTTTCTAAATCCTAAATCAAATTCTTTACAGGACGAAAAACCAACCTAAGGTCTAAGGGTTAATATAAAGTTCTACAAGTAGTTAAATAAAAAATTTGGAATGGCACACTGTACTGTGATCCATAAAAAGACTTTTTTGTTCATTGATAAAAAAGTCCATCTTAGATTCATAAAATCAGATAAATAAATTTTAAAATTCAAAAATGAAAAACAACTTTTTTTTGAGTTATATCTTTATCCTTGAATTGAAGTCATAACTATTTAGTTACAATATCTCCATTTTAGGAGAGCATAAACTACGAAAACGTCTCTGTTAAATAAAAAAGGAAACCTTCCATTTTCATTCAAAAATGAAATCAAATGATAATAAGGATTTTTATAGGAAACGCTTCAATCCATATTGAAACAAAACGAGTTCTTTCTCATCACTTTGAATGAAAATGAAAAAAAAATATTGAATTGACTCCTTCAATCTCGACGATTAAAATGAAATAATAATATATTATTATTATTTCGAGTATGCCGCTATGGTGAAATCGGTAGACACGCTGCTCTTAGGAAGCAGTGCTAGAGCATCTCGGTTCGAGTCCGAGTGGCGGCATGGCATCTTCGAAAACAAATCGAATAAGTCCTATAATAAATTCAATTCCTGTTTTCAATTCCGTAGAATTGGTTTACCCCACTTTTTTATTTTAATTAAATTAAAACAATTTTATGATATTTTCCACTTTAGAACATATATTAAGTCATATATCCTTTTCGATCGTTTCAATTGTAATTACAATTTTTTTTATAAGCTTATCAGTCGATGAAATCGTAGGACTCTATGATTCGTCAGAAAAAGGCATGATAGCCACTTTTTTCTGTATAACAGGATTATTAGTCACTCGTTGGATTTATTCGGGACATTTCCCGTTAAGTGATTTATATGAATCATTCATTTTTCTTTCATGGAGTTTCTCCGTTATTCATATGGTTCCGTATTTTAAAAAGCATAAAAATTATTTAAGCGCAATAACCGCGCCAAGTACTTTTTTTACCCAAGGCTTTGCTACTTCAGGTCTTTTAACTGAAATGCATCAATCCGAAATAGTAGTACCCGCTCTCCAATCCCAATGGTTAATGATGCATGTAAGTATGATGATATTGAGCTACGCAGCTCTTTTATGTGGATCATTATTATCAGTAGCTCTCTTAGTCATTACATTGCGAAAAGCCATAAGGATTTTTAGTAAAAAAAACAAGTTTTTAAATGAGTCATTTTCCTTTGTGGAGATCCAATACATGAATGAAAGAAGCAATGTTTTACTAAACACTTCTTTTTTTTCTTCCCGAAATTATTACAGGGCTCAACTGATTCAACAATTAGATCAGTGGAGTTATCGTATTATTAGTCTCGGGTTTATCTTTTTAACCATAGGTATTCTTTCGGGAGCAGTATGGGCTAATGAGGCATGGGGGTCATATTGGAATTGGGACCCAAAGGAAACTTGGGCATTTATTACTTGGACCCTATTTGCGATTTATTTACATGCTCGAACAAATAAAAATTGGGAAAGTTTCAATTGCGCAATTGTGGCTTCTATAGGCTTTCTTATAATTTGGATATGCTATTTTGGGGTCAATTTATTAGGAATAGGATTACATAGTTATGGTTCATTTAATTTACATTAAGATCTAATTAAATAAAAAAAATACCGACAAATACAAACATAGAACAAGCCTATATAGAAATAGAATAGAAAAATAAGTAAGAATAGAAGATAAGAAAACTTCCTACTTCATGTAGGCTGTCGAGAACCATTTGAATCACTACAATACTTGATTCAAAAGGTTCTCATAAAGACCAAAAATATCTTTTTACAATTCCAATTTTTTACTTAAGAGAAAAAGACTTTTTTTTTCATTGTACAACGAACAATATTAAAAATAATAATAGGATTCCCTTTTTTATTTTTTCGTTTAT